ATGTGAAATATTATAATAGTGTATAAACATGTATTTTGGGATAAAAAAGCTTCTAGAGGCTTTCCTGTTTCCGGGGGGTTTTCAGGAATAACAGCGATCTTAGGAGTTTAGGGGGGTAGGGGGGTTTAACGCGTAAAAGCCGAGGGGGTGTGATCTTAGAGATGTTAGGAGAAAATATAGTTATTATGCACTTGATATCCTAATATGTGGTTATATAGTTTAATATCTTTTTATCAGAAACATATTGTATGAGCGAGCAAGAAAATGTTCTACCTAAACCGTTGGAGCTGTATGCACTGTGAAATGCCAAGTGAAAGGAAGACAAAAAAGAGAAACCCCTTACCCGCTGGAAAGAATGCTCGGCATGTTGGGTAACGAGGAGTATGTATTAACACCAATAACTTATGCAAGCGCCAATGAAAGTGAGGGGAGTGACCCAATATATGTGGCTAAGTAGGAACCAAATGCCAGGAATAGTTCACTAGGTGAAACCCCCACGATTTTTGTCCCTGACCATCAATAAACGATATCATTTAGAAATCACCGGTTGGTAGGTTCTTACTACATAGTCTGTTTCCGGTAGAACAATATGGTGGGTACTTGGTATATCATTGTTTTCCTCAATTATTGCTAGTTTTTGAAATGTTATTTGAATGTTCTAGGAAGAAGTTATTGTCTTTTATTTAAGTATATGTCTATGTAATTCATGAGGAATATGTTCTTAATTCATACTAATGGTTAATTTCGATTAATGGTGATAATACATATATGTCATTGTGGCATGTAGTAGTTTGTTATTGAATATATGTATGGTGAAAATACATATATGTTATTAGCGAAATACTGTATAACATAAAATTGACAGAGAATAGTTTAATGTAAGAATCCTAGCTTTGGGAGTTAGGGGCAGGAGTTAGAGTCTCCTTTTTCTGAGCAGTAGGGGGGATTTTAACCTCCGGCGTCCGGTTTACAAGACCGGCGCTCTGGCGCTGAGCTACTAGTGCAAGTTCATTCAAGTATTTTGTTTTCTACCCATCCAGCTAGGGGTGTAAGAATTAAGAATAGGAGGAAGTAGAGGACAGAGGCTACTTGCCCGATAATAACGAAAGGATGTTCGACTGGCATTCCTCCAATTCAGGTCAGGATTATTACGTCTGCGATGAGGGTTCAGAATAGGAATTGAGTAATTGGTCGGAATGTTAGGCTTCGCTGTTTTGACGTGTGAAGGATGGGGACAACTATAAGTACAAGGATGGAGAATAGGAGTGCAAGAACTCCGCCAAGTTTGTTAGGGATAGATCGAAGAATGGCGTAGGCAAATAGGAAGTATCATTCTGGTTTGATATGGGGAGGAGTTACTAGGGGGTTGGCGGGGGTAAAATTATCGGGGTCACCGAGGAGGTTGGGGGAGAATAGGGCCAGGGAGGCCAGGGCAGTCAGAAGTGCTGCAAAGCCTAGTAGGTCTTTATAGGAAAAGTAGGGGTGGAATGAGATTTTGTCTGCGTCTGAGTTTAGGCCTGTGGGGTTATTAGAGCCGGTTTCATGGAGGAAAAGGACGTGAAGGATGAAGACGGCGGCGATGATAAATGGAAGGAGGAAGTGGAACGCGAAGAATCGGGTTAAGGTGGCGTTATCTACGGAGAAGCCCCCTCAAATTCATTGGACGAGGGTGTTCCCTACGTAGGGGACGGCGGAAAGGAGGTTGGTGATGACTGTTGCCCCTCAGAATGATATTTGTCCTCAGGGGAGGACGTAACCTACGAAAGCAGTTCCTATCAGTAGGAGGAGGAGAATTACTCCGGTGTTTCAAGTTTCTTTATAAAGGTATGAGCCGTAGTACAGGCCGCGTCCGATGTGGAGGTAAATACAGATGAAAAAGAAGGATGCGCCGTTTGCATGTATGTTACGAATAAGTCAGCCGTAATTTACGTCTCGACAGATGTGTGCGACGGAGGTGAAAGCGGTTGCGATGTCTGAGGTGTAATGTATGGCTAGGAATAGGCCTGTAAGAATTTGGGTAGCTAGGCAGAGTGCGAGGAGGGAGCCGAAGTTTCATCATACTGAAATGTTAGAGGGGGCAGGGAGGTCAATAAGTGAGTCGTTTACGATTTTTAAGAGGGGGTGGGTTTTACGGAGATTTGCCATTAAGGTTCTTGTAGTTGAATAACAACGGTGGTTTTTCAAGCCATTAGTCCTGGTTAAAGTCCTGGCAGGAATTATGACTTTTATTATGTATTTAGTTCTGTTTTCTTTCGTTCTCGGGCTAGTTGCAGTTGCTTCTAACCCTTCTCCTTATTTTGCTGCGCTTGGGTTGGTAGTGGTAGCCGGGATGGGGTGTGGTGTCTTGGTGGGGCATGGAGGTCCTTTTTTATCCCTTGTATTGTTTTTAATTTATTTAGGGGGCATGTTAGTTGTCTTTGCGTATTCGGCGGCCCTTGCTGCTGAGCCGTATCCTGAGACTTGGGGAAGTCGGCCTGTTACGATGTATATGGTGGCTTATGTGTTGGCTGTGGTAATGGTTTCAGGGTTGTTTTGGGGAGGGTGGTATGAGTCTTCTTGAGGGTCGGCGGATGAGTTGGGGGAGTTTTCTGTGTTTCGAGGGGACATGGCCGGGGTTGCTCTGATGTACTCTTTGGGTGGGTGGATGTTAGTCATTAGTGCGTGGGTTTTATTGTTAACCTTATTTGTGGTGTTGGAGTTAACTCGAGGGTTAAGTCGGGGGGCTTTGCGGGCTGTCTAGAATAGGATAAAGAGTAGTGTAAGGGCCAGGGTAAGGAAGAAGATTGAGAGGTAGGTTTTTACCATGCCCTGTTGGATGTTGCTTGCTGTGGAGATAAGGGGCAGGTTTGTTGAGGCAATGGCTTTAGGGCCGACTTTTTCTAATCATGTCTGGTCAACTAGTTGGCTGGCAATTAATTGTCCTAAAACTAAGTTGAGTTTAGGGGTAAAGCGGTGGATGATTGCGGGGAAGAATCCTAGTATGTTAGAGAAGTGGTGAGCGGCAAGGGTTGGGGTGGGGGAAAATTGTTTGTTCGTGAGGGAGGCCAGTTCTAGGGCGACAAGGGCTCCGAGGATTGTGACTGTGAGGGCAGCAAGTTTGAGGATTGGTGGTATGGTTATGATCGGGGTTTTTAATGGGAGAATATTGGATGTAATTAAAAGGCCAGCAAGGATGCTTCCTCAAGCTAATCGTTTAATGGGGTTGATTACTGCGGGGTTGTTTTCATTAATTGGGGAAAGTGCATTGAATCGAGGGTGGCCTATGACTACGAAGAAAACGATTCGTATGCTGTAAATGGCGGTGAACGAGGTTGCTAAGAGGGTGAGGACTAGGGCTCAGGCGTTAAGATGGGATGTGTTTAGTGCTTCAATGATGGCGTCTTTTGAAAAGAAGCCTGCGAGGAAGGGAGTGCCAGTGAGGGCTAAGCTGCCAATGGTTAGGCAGGAGGAGGTGAATGGGGTAAGGTTATGTATTCCTCCTATTTTGCGGATGTCTTGTTCATCATTTAGGCTATGGATAATAGAGCCTGAGCAGAGGAAAAGCATGGCTTTAAAGAATGCGTGAGTGCAGATGTGGAGGAAGGCAAGTTGGGGTTGGTTGAGGCCGATGGTAACTATCATTAAGCCTAGTTGGCTGGATGTTGAGAAAGCTACGATTTTTTTGATATCATTCTGGGTGAGAGCGCAAGTGGCTGTGAAGAAGGTTGTAAGAGCTCCTAGGCAGAGGCAGATGGTAAGGGCAGTTTGGTTATTTTCTATTAGAGGGCTCATGCGAACAAGGAGGAAAATCCCTGCGACGACCATTGTGCTAGAATGCAGTAGGGCAGAGACCGGTGTAGGGCCTTCCATTGCGGAAGGAAGCCAAGGGTGAAGTCCAAATTGAGCTGATTTTCCGGTTGCAGCAATGATTAGTCCTAGGAGGGGGTAGGTGAGGTCAAGGTCTTTAGCTGCCGTGAACATTTGTTGCATTTCTCAAGAATTTAGGTTTGTGGCCATTCATGCTATGGTAAAGATAAGTCCGATATCTCCTACTCGGTTGTAGAGGACTGCTTGTAAGGCGGCGGTATTGGCGTCTGCCCGGCCGTATCATCAGCCGATTAGTAGGAAAGACATAATCCCGACGCCTTCTCAGCCAATAAAGATTTGGAATATGTTGTTTGCAGTGACTAGGACAATTATAGCGATTAGGAAGATGAGAAGGTATTTAAAGAATCGGTTTATGTAGGGGTCTGAGTGTATATATCAGGATGCAAATTCTAGAATGGACCATGTTACATAGAGGGCGATAGGGGTGAAGATAATGGAGTAGTGGTCGAATTTTAGGCTAATATTGATGTCAAAGGTAAGGGTGTTTATTCAGTTTCAGTTCGTAATAATGGTCTCTAATCCTTGGTTTAGGTAGATGAAGAGGGGGAGCAGGCTGACGAAGAAGGCAAGTTTTACTGCTGTTTTTACTTGTGATAGGGCTCAGTCAGGGTGTCGGGGGTGGGGGCTAAGGGTGGTTAGGATGGGGTAGGCTAGGAGTGTAAAAATAATGATGAGGCTGGATGTTATTATAAGCGAGGTGGGGTGCATAGCTGCTACTTGGATTTGCACCAAGAGTCTTTGGTTCCTAAGACCAACGGATTAGCTGTTATCCTTTAGGAGCAGGCTACGAGTGAGCCTTAGAGTTCAACTAAGGTGACAAAGATTAGCAGTCTTTGTTGCTGGCGAGCCTCTCTCGGTGAATGAGAGGAGTTTAACCTCCAGTTTCTAGAATCACAATCTAGCGTTTTATGTTTAAACTACATTCACAGGCTGTTCATCCTCAAATCAGTTCTGGTTTGAGGATTAGGAGGATTAGAGGGAGGATGTGGAGGAGAATGAGTAAATGTTCTCGGGAGTGAGAGGGGTCTAAAGTAATAATGTGTCCTGGGAGGGGACCTCGTTGAGTCATTAAAAATATGTACAGGGAATAGCCGGCTGTGATTAGTGTGCCCGCTCCTGTCAGTGCTAGTGTTCATCAGGACCAGTTGAAAAGAGATGTAATAATTATTAGTTCTCCTATGAGGTTTGGAAGTGGGGGGAGGGCAAGGTTAGCTAGGCTTGCAATGAATCATCAGGTTGCTATCAGGGGTAGAACTATTTGTAGGCCGCGAGCAAGGACTATTGTTCGGCTATGTGTTCGTTCGTAGTTGGTGTTTGCTAGGCAGAAGAGGGCGGAGGATGTAAGGCCGTGGGCAATTATTAGGATAAGGGCGCCTGTAAAGCCTCAGGGCGTTTGGATGAGGATGCCTCCTGCAACTAGGCCTATGTGACTTACTGATGAGTAGGCAATGAGGGACTTTAAGTCTGTTTGGCGGAGGCAAATGGACCCGGTTATAATTACCCCTCAGAGGGCAAAAATAATAAATGGGTAGCTAAGTTCTTTGGTGAGGGGTTCTAGTATAGTCATTATCCGCATTATTCCGTAACCTCCAAGTTTTAGGAGGACAGCTGCAAGGACCATAGATCCTGCAATTGGGGCTTCGACGTGGGCTTTGGGAAGTCAAAGATGGACGCCGTAGAGGGGTATTTTTACTAGGAAGGCCAGGAGGCAGCCTGCTCATCAGAGTTTGTCTGCGTAAGTAGAGAGGGGGATGGGGTTAGAGTATTGAAGTGTGAGTAGCGAGAGTGAGCCTGTGTTGTTTTGGAGTAGGAGAAGGGCAACAAGGAGGGGAAGGGAGCCGGCCAGGGTGTAAAAAAGAAAGTAGGTTCCTGCATTAAGGCGTTCAGTTTGGTTTCCTCAGCGCGTAATAATAATTAAGGTGGGAATGAGTGTGGCTTCAAATATAATATAAAATATAATGATTTCTGTCGCTCCGAAGGCTAAAATAAGGAAGAATTGAAGGGAGGTTAGGAGGGTAATGTATATTCGTTGGCGGTTTTCTGGCTCTGAGGATGTGTGGTTTTGGCTGGCTAGAATCATAAGGGGGAGAAGTCAGCAGGTAAGAACTAGGAGAGGGGTGGAGAGGGTGTCGGTGGCCATATAGTTGTTGAGGCAGGATCAACCTGTTTCAGAGAGGTTTTTTAATCAGGAGAGGCTTACTAGGGCAATAATAAAGCTATGGGCTAAGGTGGTTGGTCAAAGTCACTTAGCAGGAGTAAGCCAGGTTGTTGGTACAAGCATAAGGGTTGGGATTAAAATTTTTAGCATTGTAAGAGGTTTAGGCTTTGTAAGCGGTCTGTTCCATGTGTTCGGGCAGTGGCGACTAGGAGGGCGAGCCCTGCGCTTGCTTCGCATGCTGAGAAGGCTAATAAAAGTATGGGGGAGGCAGAGAAGCTAGTAGAGTCTAATTGGAGGGCTCATAAGGAGAGGGCGACAAAGAGGGAGAGTATTATTCCTTCTAGGCAAAGTAGGGCGGAGAGGAGGTGGTAGCGGTGGAAGGCTAAGCCTGCTAGTCCTAGTATAAATGTCGATGAGAAGGCGAAGTGAACGGGGGTCATGTAGGTAATTGTGGATTTTAACCACAAGCTTTTGAGCCGAAATCAAGTGTTTTAATTAAACTAAAAACCTATTCAGCTCACTCTAGGCCTCCTTGAATTCACTCATAAATTAGGCCTAGCGTGAGGAGGGCCAGGACTAGGGAGGCTCAGAGGAATGTTAGGACTGGTGTGTCTAGTTGATCACCTCAGGGGAGAGGGAGGAGGAGGGCAATTTCTAGGTCAAATAGAAGAAAAAGGATGGCAACCAGGAAGAATCGGAGGGAGAAGGGAAGGCGGGCTGACCCGAGTGGATCAAAGCCGCACTCGTAGGGTGAAAGTTTTTCGTGGTCAGGGCTTATTTGGGGGAGCCAAAAAGATACGATGGCAAGAATAACAGAGAGGAGGGTTGCGATTGCAATAACGGTGGTAATTAAATTCATTATCTTTCCTTGGACTTTAACCAAGACCAGGTGATTGGAAGTCACTTATACTATTTAATACTAGAAAGATTATGATCCTCATCAGTAGATTGAGACGTAGAGGAAGAGTCAGACGACATCTACAAAGTGTCAATATCAGGCAGCTGCTTCAAATCCAAAGTGGTGGTCTGATGTAAAATGGTGGCGAACTTGGCGCATAAAGCAAACAGCTAGAAAAGTAGAGCCAATAATAACATGGAGGCCGTGGAAACCGGTTGCGACAAAGAAAGTGGAGCCGTAAACGCCGTCTGCAATTGTAAAAGGGGCTTCATAGTATTCTATGGCCTGGAGGCACGTAAAGTAGCCCCCTAGGAGGATAGTTAGGGCTAGGGATTGGATCGCTTGTTTTCGTTTTCCTTCTATAATGCTGTGGTGAGCTCATGTAACTGTCACCCCAGAAGCAAGGAGAACGGCTGTGTTTAGGAGGGGGACTTCAAATGGGTCCAGGGCAGTAATTCCTGTTGGGGGCCAGCATCCTCCGAGTTCGGGGGTGGGGGCCAGGCTTGCGTGGTAGAAGGCTCAGAAGAAGCCTAAGAAGAAGAGTACTTCTGAGGTAATGAATAGGATTATTCCATAGCGAAGACCTTTTTGGACGGGGGGAGTATGGTGGCCTTGAAAGGTTCCTTCTCGTACGACATCTCGTCATCATTGGGCAGTTGTAAGGGTGACAAGGATGAGTCCGAGTGTTATTAAAAGAGTGGAGTGGAAGTGGAATCAGATTGCTAATCCTGAGGTTATTAGTAGGGCACCGATGGCGCCTGTAAGGGGTCAGGGACTGGGGTCGACTATATGATAAGGATGTGCTTGATGGGCCATTAGACGTTTTCCTGTAGGTAAAGGCTTAGTAGAAGGACAAAGACGTATGCTTGAATCATGGCTACGGCAACTTCTAGAAGTGTGAGGAGGAACAAAAGGATGGCTGTTAGAATTGCTACTGTAGGTATTAGGGGCAGGAGGACAAACGCGGCTGTGGCGATGAGTTGGATGAGAAGATGTCCGGCTGTAAGATTGGCTGTAAGTCGAACGCCTAGAGCTAGGGGTCGGATGAAGAGGCTGATTGTCTCGATAATGATCAGGACAGGAATAAGGAGGGTTGGGGTCCCTTCAGGGAGAAGATGGCCGAGGGCGTGGGTAGGTTGGTTTCGTATTCCAATAATGACTGTGGCGAGTCAAAGGGGGACTGCTAGGCCTATGTTGAGGGAGAGTTGGGTGGTGGGAGTAAAGGTATAGGGGAGAAGGCCGAGCATGTTTAGGGAGATTAGGAAGATTATTAAGGAAGTGAGGAGTGTTGCTCATTTGTGTCCTCCTGGGTTTAAGGGTAGAAGAAGCTGTTGCGTGAAACGGTTAATAAACCATCCTTGGAGGGTAAGGAGTCGATTATTTAGCCATCGTGCCGAGGGGGTTGGGTAAAGGATTCATGGGAGGGTGAGGGCGAGTGCGATTAGTGGGACTCCTAAATAGACTGGGGATATAAATTGATCGAAGAAGCTTATTGCCATGGTCAGTTTCAGGGCTCTGTTTTAGGTTTTTCTGTACTTTGCGGGGTTGGCTCGTTTGGGAAGGTATGGGCCATTACTTTTGGAGGAATCACAGTGAGGAAAATTAGTCAGGAAAAAGTTAAGATTGCGAACCAGGGCGCGGGGTTAAGTTGAGGCATGTCGCTGAGGGTGGGCGGTAGTCACCAATCTTTAGCTTAAAAGGCTAACGCTCTGTACCGATTTAGCTTCTTAGCGAGGCGTCTTCAATTATTGAGGAGGTTCAGTTTTCAAAGTGTTCTAAGGGGACGGCTTCTACCACAATGGGTATAAAGCTATGGTTTGCTCCGCAGATTTCGGAGCATTGACCGTAGTAGACTCCGGGGCGGTTGACAATAAAGGTTGTTTGGTTTAGTCGTCCGGGGACTGCATCAACTTTAACCCCAAGGGCGGGGACGGTTCATGAATGAAGCACGTCTTCGGCAGAGATTAGGACTCGGATGGGGGAGTCTACTGGGATCACTATTCGATGGTCTGCCTCTAAAAGTCGGAATTGGCCGGGAGAAAGGTCTTGTGTGGGGATTATATAAGAGTCAAACCCGAGGTCTTCATAATCAGTATACTCGTAGCTTCAGTATCATTGGTGCCCCATAGCTTTAATAGTGAGGTGGGGGTCGTTGATTTCATCTATAAGATAAAGGATTCGGAGAGAGGGGAGGGCAATTAGGATCAGGATAATAGCTGGGAGAATTGTTCAAATAATTTCAATTTCTTGAGAATCTAAAATCAATTTGTCTGTAAATTTAGCAGTAACTATAGCTACAATAATGTAAAGTACTAGCGTGCTGATTAAGAAGACAATTATTAAAGCGTGGTCGTGGAAGTGTAAGAGTTCTTCTATTAGGGGTGAAGCTGCGTCTTGAAAACCAAGTTGGGAGGGATGTGCCATTAAGGTTCAAGACACGCGGGGGTTCCACCCACAATTCTGCCTTGACAAGGCAGTGTAATAAAATTTTACTAGTGTCTTATGAAGAAAGTGACAGAGCGGTTATGTGGTTGGCTTGAAACCAATTGATGGGGGTTCAACTCCTCCCTTTCTCGTTAGTTTGAGCGAATTTGGACGAAGGCTGGCTCTTCGAATGTGTGATAAGGGGGTGGGCAGCCATGAAGTCATTCTACGTTAGTTGCTGTCAGCTCTACTGAAAGAACTTCACGTTTTGCGGCGAATGCTTCTCAGATAATAAATAGGAACATGATAACTGCAACAAGAGAGACTAAAGACCCAATTGAAGAGACTGTGTTTCATAGAGTGTATGCGTCAGGGTAGTCTGAGTATCGTCGAGGCATTCCGGCAAGTCCTAAGAAGTGCTGCGGGAAGAAGGTTAAGTTAACTCCTAAGAATATTACGCCAAAGTGGATTTTTGTTCATGTATCATGCAGGGTGTAGCCCGTAAAAAGGGGGAATCAGTGGACGAAACCAGCAACAATTGCAAAGACAGCTCCCATTGAAAGAACGTAGTGGAAATGGGCTACTACATAGTATGTGTCATGAAGGACAATATCTAGAGAGGAGTTTGCTAGGACGATCCCTGTTAGTCCCCCTACTGTAAATAGGAAAATAAATCCAAGTGCTCACAGCATTGGGGTTTCTCACTTAATGCTGCCTCCATGAAGAGTAGCTAATCAGCTGAAAACTTTTACACCTGTTGGGATGGCGATAATCATAGTGGCGGATGTAAAGTATGCACGTGTGTCAACATCCATACCTACGGTAAACATATGGTGGGCTCAGACGATAAAGCCTAGAAGACCGATAGCCATCATAGCTCATACTATACCCATATACCCGAAAGGTTCTTTTTTGCCAGAGTAGTAGGCAACAATGTGGGAGATTATCCCAAAGCCTGGAAGAATAAGAATATAAACTTCTGGGTGTCCAAAGAATCAGAATAAGTGTTGATAAAGGATAGGATCGCCCCCTCCTGCTGGGTCGAAGAAAGCAGTGTTTAGATTTCGGTCCGTTAGGAGCATCGTAATGCCAGCGGCTAGAACTGGCAGGGAAAGAAGGAGTAGGACTGCTGTAATTAAGACAGCTCACACAAATAGTGGAATTTGGTACATTGAAACCGCAGGAGGCTTCATGTTAATAATAGTGGTAATAAAATTAATAGCGCCTAGGATTGATGAAACCCCTGCGAGATGAAGAGAGAAAATGGTTAGATCAACTGATGCTCCAGCGTGGGCGAGGTTTCCAGCTAACGGAGGGTATACTGTTCATCCAGTCCCAGCCCCAGCCTCAACTCCTGAAGAGGCTAAGAGTAAGAGGAAGGAGGGAGGGAGAAGTCAGAAGCTCATATTGTTCATTCGGGGGAATGCCATATCAGGGGCCCCGATCATTAGTGGGATGAGTCAGTTTCCGAAGCCTCCAATCATAATTGGTATTACTATAAAGAAAATTATTACGAAGGCGTGGGCCGTAACGATAACGTTGTAAATTTGGTCGTCTCCTAGAAGGGCGCCGGGTTGGCTTAGTTCTGCTCGAATAAGTAGGCTTAAAGCTGTTCCTACCATTCCGGCTCAAGCACCAAATACTAAATAAAGGGTGCCGATGTCTTTGTGATTAGTTGAGAAAAATCAGCGTGTGATTGCCACAGGTAGGATGGCTGAGTTTTAAGCGGTGGATTGTAGCCCCATAGACAGAGGTTTGAATCCTCTTCTTACCAAGCTCTGAGGTGTTTTACATATAAGATTGCAAATCTTAAGAAGCAGGCTAACTACCTGCCAGGGCTTTCCCCCGCCTATTTGTGCTTAAGCTAGGCGGGGGAAAGTAGACGGATGCTCGCTGGATTGAGCGCTTAGCTGTTAACTAAGATTTTGTAGGATCGAGGCCTGCCTGTCTAGGAAGGCTTTAGCTTAATTAAAGTGCCTGTTTTGCATGCAGGTGATGTGGGTTAGTGTCCCGCAAGTCTTATCAGGGACTGGGAGATTTTCACTCCCGCTTAGAGCTTTGAAGGCTCTTGGTCTGGTGCTATCCTAAGTCTCTAGGAGGTAAGGAGGGCTGTGATGGCAGGGGTAAGAGGGAGGAGGAGGATTGTTATAGAGGTCGAGATGGCTAGTGGAAGGGTAAGTTGGGGAGTGTGGAAGCGTCAGGGGGCCGTGCCTGCAAGGTTGTTGGGGAACATTGTAAGGGTTATTGCGTATGAGAGGCGGAGATAGAAGTATAGGCTTAAGAGGGCAGTTAATGCTGCTATTGTGGCCAGAAGGGGGAGGTCCTGTTTTGTTAGTTCTTGGAGGATAAGTCATTTTGGTATGAAGCCAGTTAATGGGGGGAGGCCTCCTAGGGAGAGAAGAACGAGGGGGGCTAAGGAGGTAATAACTGGTGTTTTGGCTCAGGAGACTGCTAGAGAGTTGACGTTTGTTGCTTTGTTGATTTTAAATACGAGGAATGTTGAGAAGGTTATAATGAAGTAGGTGAGGAGGGTGAGTAGGGTTAGAGAAGGGGAAAATTGGATGATTAGGGTCATTCATCCTAAGTGTGCGATGGAGGAGTATGCGAGGATCTTTCGTAGTTGTGTTTGGTTTAATCCTGCTCAGCCCCCAATTAGGGTGGAGGAAAGGCCAAGGATGATTAGAAGGGTGGGGTTATTGGGCTGGAGTTGAAGGAGGAGGGCGAAAGGGGCGAGTTTTTGTCACGTAGACAAGATAAGGCCCGTGGTTAGATCTAAGCCTTGAAGGACTTCGGGGAGTCATGAGTGTATGGGGGCGAGGCCGATTTTGAGGGCTAGGGCCAGGGTAATCATCGTGGTTGGTAGTGGGTGGGTTATTTGTTGGATATCTCATTGGCCGGTAAGTCAGGCGTTAGTTGTGCTAGCAAACAGGAGGACGGCAGCGGCTGTGGCTTGGGTTAAGAAGTATTTTGTAGTGGCTTCAACTGCCCGGGGATGGTGGTGTTGGGCTATTAGGGGGATGATGGCTAAGGTGTTAATTTCTAGGCCCATTCAGGCAAGGAGTCAGTGTGAGCTTGCGAATGTGATTGTAGTTCCTAGGCCTAAACCAAATAGTAGGATAGCTAGAATATAAGGGTTCATTAGCAGAGGAAGGATTTTAACCTACATGTTTGGGGTATGGGCCCAAGAGCTTAGTTTAGCTGACTTTGCTAGGAAGTGGTGTAGTGGAAGCACTAAGAGTTTTGATCTCTTCAGGTAGGGTTCAAATCCCTTCTTTCTAAGGAGTTGGGGGGACTTTAACCCCCATAATTCACTCTATCAAAGTGGCCCTTTACTTCAGGCACAACTCCTGGGGTTATAGTTGGGGAGGTAAACCTGCGAATGCAATGGGAAGTGCCAGGTGCCAGATGACAAGTGCGAGTGTAAGGGGTAAGAAGTTCTTTCAGATAAGGTGTATGAGTTGGTCGTATCGGAATCGAGGGTATGATGCTCGGACTCAGAGGAAGACGATAGATAGAAGAGCTGCTTTGGTTATTAAATTTATAGCGGTGAGTTCTGGCAAGGTGGGGACGTGGGAGGCTCCAAGGAATAGTGTCGCTGAGAGTGTATTCATGAGAAGGATGTTAGCGTACTCGGCTAGGAAGAAGAGGGCGAATGGGCCTCCTGCATATTCTACGTTAAAGCCGGAGACGAGTTCGGATTCTCCTTCGGTCAGGTCAAAGGGTGCTCGGTTGGTTTCTGCTAGCGTGGAGATGTATCATATGGCGGCGAGGGGTCAAGCGGGTATAACAAGTCAGATGCTTTCTTGTGCGGTGTTAAAGGTTTGGAGGGTAAAGCCCCCTGTAAAGATAATGATGTTAAGGAGGATTAAACCTAGGCTGACTTCATAGGAGATGGTCTGGGCTACGGCCCGAAGGGCTCCTACTAGGGCGTATTTTGAATTTGATGCTCAGCCTGAGCCTAAAATTGAGTATACAGCGAGGCTTGAAAGTGCAAGGATAAAGAGGATGCCGAGGTTTAGGTCGGCTACGGGGTAGGGGAGGGGCATGGGGGCTCAAAGTGTGAGGGCTAAGGTTAGGGCGAGCATTGGCGCCAGGAGGAAGAGGACGGGGGAGGAGGTTGATGGTCGGACTGGTTCTTTGATGAATAGTTTCACTCCGTCGGCGATGGGTTGAAGGAGTCCATAAGGCCCTACTACATTAGGGCCTTTACGTAGTTGCATGTAGCCTAAAACTTTTCGTTCGATTAAGGTGAGGAATGCGACGGCCAAGAGAACGGGGACGATAAAAGCTAGGGGGTTAAGGAGGTGGGTGATTAGTGTCGTGATCATAGTTAGGGAGAGGACTTGAACCTCTGTTTAAAGGGCTTAGGCCTTTCGCAATTACCGGGCTCTGCCACTCTAACATGCCATTCTCTCAGGCACTGTGGTGCGCCCTTTTGTCTAGTTTAGATGATTTCATTAGGTAAGGGGGAGGCGTGCCTGAGGTATGGGCCTCTTCTTTTCGGTCCTTTCGTACTAGAAAAGATAACTTCATAGATAGAAACTGACCTGGATTACTCCGGTCTGAACTCAGATCACGTAGGACTTTAATCGTTGAACAAACGAACCCTTAATAGCGGCTGCACCATTAGGATGTCCTGATCCAACATCGAGGTCGTAAACCCCCTTGTCGATATGGGCTCTAAAAGGGGATTGCGCTGTTATCCCTAGGGTAACTTGGTCCGTTGATCGGCGGAAGCCGGATCATGTAGGGTCAGAGATTCTGTTAGTTAGAGCTGTGGCTCTTGCTTGTGGGAGGAGGGGGAAAATATTGGGTTGTCCTCCTATTCCGCATGGGGGTTTTGTGCTACCCCATGGTCGCCCCAACCGAAGACATTAGGACAGGGGGTCATTAAGTTTGGGCCGTTGTGTGCGGGGTGTTTAACATGATCTGTCTTGGTGTCTAAAGCTCCATAGGGTCTTCTCGTCTTATGTAAATATCCCCGCTTCTGCACGGGGAGATCAATTTCATTGACTGGAAAAAGGAGACAGTTAAGCCCTCGTTATGCCATTCATACAGGTCTTCATTTAAAAGACAAGTGATTACGCTACCTTTGCACGGTCAAAATACCGCGGCCGTTGAACCAATTTGTCACTGGGCAGGCGGGACCTCTTATTCTTTGGTTTTGCAAGAGGCGATGTTTTTGGTAAACAGGCGAGGCTTAATGTTAGTTTGCCGAGTTCCTTCTCTTTCTTTTAGTCTTTCCCGGTGGGCACACCAGTGTAGGGTTAACGGTAGTCTTAGGACGATTTTCTAGTGTTGTTTATGTGTCTGTCCAGTGCCCTCTTTGCTTGGGGCCGTTATTAGTCGGTGGGTGGTCCGTTCCGATTTACACATGTGCAGGGAGAGAGGGGGCTCTCTTATTACTCATTCTAGCAGGGTCGCCCCCATGGGTGCATGGGGAGGCCCGGTAGTATTAGGGGATTAAGATTAGGATATCAGGATATGGGGAGGGTTGAAGTACGTTTGAGCTTTAACGCTTTCTGTTGGGATGGCTGCTTTTAGGCCCACCAAAACGTTTCGCCTTGAAAATTATGATCTTTATCCTCCTGAAAAAGTTGTGTCTTTGTTCAAAGGGGCTGTACCCCCTTTGACTAACTCTTACAGTTTCTTTTTAATCATTAGGTGATTTAAATTTGTATGAAGGGAGAAGCTGTAAGGCTGAACTTCTATCCAATTCCCGGGCAACCAGCTATAACTGGGTTCGATAGGTCTGTCACCCCTACTCGAAGCTCTTCCCACTCTTTTGCCACAGAGACGGGTTCGCCCTAAAAATAGGCTGTCTTGGAGTAGCTCACGCAGTTTCGGGGTTCCAAACTAAAGTTCACTTTGCTCGGATGTGCTGGCTAAATCATGATGCAAAAGGTACGAGGGATAGTCTCTGCTTTTTTTGGCTTTACTGGTTTGTTTCATTTCTCTTTCAGCTTTCCCTTGCGGTACTTATTCTATTGCGCCCTGGGGTCCTTTTCTGTCGCCCATACTAGGGAGGAAAAATGTTTTGTTTGGGGAAGTTTGGTGTTTTTGGGTTTATTCATGTTTGTTTGTTGGGTTTAAATGGTGGGGCTAGCTAATAGGCATCAGGGCGATCCGATTTGCACGGATGACTTCTCAGTGTAAGGGAGATGCTTTTCTGCTTTAGCTACGCTCTGGTTTAACCAAGCGCACCTTCCGGTACGCTTACCATGTTACGACTTTCCTCTCCTATCGCGGTTGTCGGGGTTTAAAGAAAATTTAGGTCCAGGTGCTTGGGGAGGGTGACGGGCGGTGTGTGCGCGCTTAAGAGCCGGTTTCAGCGGAACACTCTGTTTTCTGCTTACTGCTAAATCCTCCTTCAGCTGCATGTTTCAATGCATCATTCGTGTTCGCTGGCAGGCAGCGAATGTAGCCCATTTCTTCCCCTCTCATGCACTACACCTCGACCTGACGTTTTGGGCTTTGCCAATTGTGCTTACTATTAGGCCTTCACAGGGTAAGCTGGCGACGGTGGTATATAGGCGGGAGAAAGCTAGGGAGGGTGAGGTTTAACGGGGGTTATCGGTTCTAGAACAGGCTCCTCTAGGTGGATGTTAAGCACCGCCAAGTCCTTTGGGTTTTAAACTAGTGTTCGTAATTCCCAGGCGGATGTTTGATGTGGAAAACAATCAATGTTTAAGGCTAAGCATAGTGGGGTATCTAATCCCAGTTTGTTTCTTAGCTTTCGTGGGTTCAGGTAATGTAAAGCCACCTTCGTAGTTGGGGTTCATACCCTCGGAAGCGTATAACAGCTGTGAGGGCGTTCCGCTTTAGTTAAATATTTTCCTTAACCACGCTTTACGCCGTTGTCCGTCAACTTGAGCCTCTCGTATAACCGCGGTGGCTGGCACGAGTTTTACCGGCTCTCTTAGCTTTAACTAAGTCAAGTTTTCACTTATGGCTTAATATTTATCACTGCTGGGTTCCCTTGGGGGTGTGGCTAAGCAAGGTGTCGTGGGCTAGCGTGTGTTGTGTGCCTGATACCAGCTCCTTGTGGCCAAAAAGGGCACTAAGGGCATCCTCACAGGGGGGCGGATACTTGCATGTGTAAATCTAGCTAAAGCTGACAGTAAAGTCAGGACCAAACCTTTGTGCTTGCGGGGCTTTCTAGGGCCCATCTTAACATCTTCAGTGTTACGCTTTAGTTGAGCTACGCTAGC